CAGATTAAGATCGTAAAAACATAAGCTTGTGATATAGCTACACCTAATTCCGGACCGGTTAATGCAAGAACTATAAATAAAGGACCAAGATCTCCTATGAAATATAAAAGATCATTCATACATAGCATAGTCCAAGCGAACCCACTTAAAATCTTTACTAAACTATGACCGGCCATCATATTAGCAAATAAACGTATTCCTAAGCTTAATGCGCGAAAACAATAAGAGATTAGCTCAAGGAGTACTAAAAAAGGCGCTAACGGCAGTGGGACTCCTGCGGGTAATAAGAAGCTTAAAAAATGAAGCCCATTTCTTTGAAATCCCACTATAGTAATGCCAATAAAAATAGAAAATGAGAGACCTAAAGTAATGAGAAAATGACTTGTAACTGTGAAGCTATAAGGTATCATACCCTGGGGATTACAAAATAACGAAAAAGTAAAAGTGACCGAGATGCAAGGGAAAAACTGTTGTTTCACATTTCCGGAAAGACCACCTATTTGTTCGTTTACCAGGTTCGGCACGAAATCATAAATAAGCTCTACCAAGGATTGCCAAGCATTGGGTACTGACTTTCCTCCTCCCTTTTTAGTAACTAAATGAACCAGCAGTAAGACCAAACTGAGAGTGAGCAGCATAAACAAAGAGGGATTTGTGAATGAGAAATACAAGTCACCTATCTTCATAGGAAGAAAAGGGATAATCTCAAATTGTTCAAGAGGGCTGGGTATAGGAAACACCCCCGACTCTAAGTATAAGTAAAAGTCTAAGTAAAAAAAGTTCATCTTGACGGCGAGTTAAGTTAAAATTCCGCTTTACTTTAAGCAATGAGAAAAGACTTGTTGTAATGTAAATCGCCGGTTGGTTGATCCAGAAATGCATGGGAGAAAGATTCGAAAACTGAAGGATTGAAGAGCTTAGTGTGAGCAACTAAGGATAAGGAAAAAGGACAATTTTAGCTTCTCTATATACGAAATTTCTGATACGCAAAATCTGGCCGAAAAAACTCAACCTGTGAGAGCTCATTCCCTTTTTTTCTTAATTATTTTTGTACGACGATAGGATACCACCGGATGCGGTTTTTGTTATGAACTGACAAGATCTAAGTCCCCCTTCCGCCGCTGGACTGGAACGAAGGAACTCGAAAAGGGATCACCAACAGTTAAGTTATTTCGATCATCACTATACGATAATAGTTGACCTGTATAACAACCCTTATCTGAAAGTAGTCTAAGTTGATGACTTTGTTATAGTAGTTAGACAGCATATCTGTTATATAATATCCTTATTATTAGGACTTTTTGTTGAGCGAAGGGACCATGGGAATAAGGGTCCCGGGCGGTTTCTCATTGCTTTTTCTATTCTATGGGGGGTGAGGAGACGGATCGTTGGCCGTTGTCTTGTTTCCCGTGCTTGTTTTCCCGTGGTTTAACTTCCATAATTATATTATATATTCCTTTAGCAAGTCGAAAGAAAGGGAAGGTATTCTGATCCAACCAGCAAGGCATACCACTTAACCAAGCTCTTTATGGGCGGTATCCATCTTCACCTTATTCAACTATACTTAGCCTCCGGCTTGGGCGTGGTGAAGCAAGGTCTGTCTCGATCGACAGATCTAGTGGTCAGTCACCGTCCATATTTGATTCTACGGCCAATGCAGCTAAATTCAAATAGCAATTAAACCGGGAAGCCCTAGCCTTGAAACAAGGGGCTTTATTACAAATATATAAATATAAATCAGATAAAGATGCCTAGTCTGCGCTGTTAGAATCCATTGGAGAAAGGCTTGCTCACTTCTTCATCTGTGAGATGATCGTATTATAAGTTAGAATAATGGGATTGGACCTTGCTTCCACCCCCCCCCTTTTAGAGACTCCATTGACCCATAGATGTAATAGCCGAAATGTTTTCCTTTACGCCATAGGAACTAGTATTGAATTTTTAATCCTTACTCTGCGAGAAAGAACTACGATAGAGAGAAGAGCGAGGCAGTATGTAATAGGGTGCTCTCTCTGATGGTTAAATTAGCGTTCTCTAAGATAGCTATCATCTGGTATGATCGTTCTCTCCGGTGTCTATTATTTGATATTTTGCTTCCGTCAGTATCTTTCTAGTTCGCTATCATTTTAATTTTAGCGTCCTCTTGTTAGAAAGAAGATAGGCCAGGTTGAATAGATAGGAGTTCATAAACCTTCTCCAAAAGTTACGGGGGCATTACCCACGGGTGTGGGGCTGTATTTCTATATAGTATATATACGCGGTCACACTTATCCTGGACTGTGTTATGGTTTTTTTAGAGACAGAGAGTAAATTGGAAATACTACTTAAGTTAAAGGGGGATAGACCGTCTACCCAGTGCCGCTACCCACTTCTACTAATACTAAGGCTGAATCTTTGCAATCTTCTATTTTGTTGAATAGCAATTTCCTATAAGAAGATAGGTACTCACAAAGGCAGACATCCTGTTTCCACCGTAGTGCTAGACCATGTTGGGGCTTCGTGTGCCTTATCTTCATCAATACGACGGTAGGCATAATCTGCGTGACTTAGGAAGCGGCTTGATCTTACCTTTCTACCAAAGCTTCACCGCCCTCTCTATACTTTAGGGGTATCTACGTTCGTTCCACCCTTTTGTATAGTAATTGTTAAGTTGACACTCTGGAACACACGTTACTCTTATGTACTTCATTTTTTCGATCGATGGACATAATTAAACAAAGATAGGTCCCTTTCGGAGAATTCATCTTTTTTAGCTTGACTAATCGTGTAGCAAGGAGGTAGGCTTAGAGCCAGCAATAAAGCTAAAAAAGTCTACCGCGAGCGAGTAGTCTTTGCGGACATGCTTACTTCATCTTCACTTCATGCTTATACACCTGTGGGGTACAACTGAGTATAGTATTGTACTTGCCTACATATCTGGTTTCACTTAAGTAACGGAATCAAGCCCTAGTAGTTCTGTCTACCTCTGTTTTTATAGAATGGAACAAAACAAGAAAGCGGAACAGTGCGGCCGTTAGTAGTAAAAGGGCCCCGGATAAATTATGTTGCCGTATCGCTTGGATGACTCGCTTGTATGGAACACAGGCGCGAGTACCATGGCTGTCTATACTTGTTACATATTTTACGTACGTCAGTTTGCAAACCCCAGGTGGGTGCGAACTACTAGAGGCCCGCCCAGGAGGTTAGTCAGAATAGAGGACCTAGAACGCCTTGGTGAATCAAACCCAGAGATCATGGCCAACAACGCCAGTCACCGAGGCACCAGGAACCCTATCTATGATGGGGACAATGAAGAGTAGTATCCCAAGGTCGGCCTACTACTGCCCCGGCAAATCAGCAACTTTATAACGAGGCGAGAAAAGGAACGAGGAAAAGAATCGAAGAAGAAGATTTCAATTGGACTGATCTTTAGATCGCTTTCATTCGCCTGGGCTTGGCTTTCATGCATTAGTTTTGGCTAGACTAGAGAGGACTAGAAGTTAGCGCTGTGAAAGATAGAGTCAATCTTTCGCGCGGTGAAAGGAAGGACTGACTCATGGCGAGTCATCTTGGTTGCTTCGGTGAGAAATGGTACTTTGCCAATGACTGAGGAAGGTCGTCCGCTATGTCTTACCGAAAATGCCCATTAAATTTATTATATTATAATAATAAAGTTACCCCTTGGAGTCTTGCGTGTGGGTGGACAAATTCAATCATCGTAAGGCCCTGGTCAATCAAAGTGAGTTGATTTTCCAAGGGAGGGGGAGTGGGAGGTGGGCCCCCTCTGAGCGGATTTTTTCCCGCTTTACTTTAGAGGCAGAAGCGAAGAATAAAGAAAGGAATGAAACAAGCGGACGATACACGAGGACGAGATTGGATGGGAGAGCTCTGGGTTCTATTAAATTAATCTCATTTAGTAGGTTATAGGTAATTTTTTTGTCACCTCCTAGAGAACTGATAAGCTCATAGGTTAAGGGATTTGTGTGGTAATCCAAGGGTTTATCGCCAACCTGAAGAGGTGCGGAACCACGCGGGTCCTATCCAAGGTTTCTTCAACCAAACGATGAATAGTTTCTTTGATAGACTCCTTAGAGTTTATCTCATTCAGTAGCAGCTAGCTCCTAGGCTCATAGGCTGCAGGATCTCTATAGAGCGCTTTAGTAGTAGCTACGAGTCTTGCTCTTTAGACACTTAGGCGTTCGTTGGCAAGGGAAGAGAGTGGATTCTATAGAGAGATATGAGCTGCTATTAGTTCACTTCACCCAGTCTAAAGTCTAGCGCCTAGTCTTGGGTCGGGCTGATGAAGAGGCTATTTTAGGACGGGTCATAACCTGAAAGAAAGGGGCGGAGAAAGGGAAGGGACTTATTGGACCTAACTGAGAAGGAGACAGAAAGGGATCACCTGACCTTCTCTTGAGTGAGAGAGGCAAAAAGCTTAGTCGTTTTCAAGTCTGAGGGTGAACGAACGGGATTTCTATGTCATTCAGTGCCTAAAGTCAGTAAGTCAAAGAGTACGAATACCTGCTCTAGTACTAATACCAGTACCAGCATTCTGTAAAGAAACTACTCTCCAAAAATAGACTAGCAGCGGCAAGATAGTCCCCCCTGCTTCATTCATAAGTAAGATCGCTCCCCTTAAATCAGTTAACTGGGTATGAGAACGCCCCCATTCTAGTCCGATCTGACTGATTTAGAAATCCCGAACGGAGAGGGAACACCCGGTTAAATATGGTTTGCTAGTACAGAATCCGTTGCAATTGTACTTGGCAAGTAAGCCCAGAGGGAAGAAGTCGTAGCTGCCGTGGGCTTCTTCTTCTTAGTCTGGGTAAGAGTAGATAGAATAGAGTATGACATAACCAGAAAGTCTGTGGTATCATTAGCCAATGTCTGTGATTCTATAACAAAAGAATTCAACTAAAGTAGAGGATGCAGGTACTTTCTCTTCCGGAAAAGCGATTCGCATGGATTGACCAGAGACTGGGAGTAGTCGTCATCTTTGTCCATAGTAGTCATCAGGGAAAGACCACTTAGCGCTGTGGAATAGGAAAAGCACAGCTTTCGTGTCACCAGCAATCCTTTTTCGTTTATTGGGGGGCTTTGTCAAGCAGGCACGTCGATCGACAGTTGAGAAATCCTATCTCCGGGGCCGGGCTATCTTTCACCGTTGACAGACATGGTTCAACGCGGTTCCTCAATCAATAGATGACTCAAGGTTGTTGTTGGTATGGGGAAGGATGACAGAGCTTTCGATTAAACATTTGTGTGGGTCTAGCTTGCTTTCTTTCTCATCTCGATCGCTTCACTACTCGTTCGCTTGAGGGGTTCAGTTGTTAGTGGACTAGCGCTTCTCCTTGTCCCCTTTCTGCATTCGCGCATGACCGCAGAAAGAAGGTCAACCTCACCTCAGGTAATCACACCTTTCTTTCTCGACGATCAAAGAGTAAAAACTCGCTTTCGAGCCCATGGACTGCCAACAAGCAAAACGAGTTCTCATTCACGGATAACTAAGCGGGGAGAGGGGGGCCCTTCTCATACCCGCCCTTACAGGAGCCTAACGGAGAAAAGGCTATGCCCAATAGAATAGGGGAAGACTGCGGTAAAAGGATGTCCGTCTGTTGATGGCTAGCTCGTACAAGCGGACCTAGGTTTGTTGATGGTTGTCGAACAGGTCCGGATTCGAGGTTCGAACACAAAAGCCGAGCTGAACTGGTTAGTGATGGAAGCAATTCCCACGAACTGAGAACAAAAGGATGTACTTGCCCCCTTCCCCGCTCATCCACCGCTTTTCATTAGATTATGAAATCCTTTCTTTCCAGGCTGTTTTTTGCGTGCTATTCCTTACGCCCTGAGAAAGAACCTCCACTTTTGTCCATACCTCTATGTCCCGGTCAAGCGTAGTCTAAGAGAACTTGACTTCAAGGAGAGGAAATTTGTATGATCTAGAAGAGGGTTCCACAGGCGATGAGGAGTCATTGATGGGGCCATTGCTTCTATGTGTATTCCCCATAAAAAAGGAATCCCCTTAGGCGACGGCAAGAATATATTAATATTCCTCATCAAAAGGGCAAGCGCGGATAGCCGGTTAGTCAGCAAGTAAGCGGAAGGAAGTTCTCATTTTGAAACCTGCGAGCAAGCAAATAAGAAAGCTAGAGATAGAGCGGCAGGATAGACATAAAGCTATGGAGAGCTTAGGCAAGTTTGAAAACAGGAATCTTGAAAGCCGCTGTGAGGATAAAAGATGAGAATATTCCCCTCCTTTTTTAAGTGTATGGATGAACTTCTTTTTCCCTTAGCTGTAGTGTTAAGCATTAACTAATTAATGTTCTTTTTTTGGGTTCATTTAGCTCTCCAGACAAGTTAGGTTTCAAGCCTATAAATGAATCTTCTTACTCGCATATTGAATACATTCCCTTTTCGGTTCACTCCGATCCTAACGATCCCACTCTTGTACCCGCTAAGGAGCGTAACGAATGTAACGTGCCTCAAAGGACTACTATTAATAGATGTATACCAGTCGTCGGTGGGATTCTTTCTGTCTCCTTCTCCGTCATAGGCGATACGATCGAATGGAGTCCCGGCGAGTTCCCTGTGAGTCAGTTGGAGGACTTTTTTGAACACTATGCAGTTCTATGTAAGGGCTAGGCCAGTGAGGAAGGGAGTTGATTTCCTGAGTAAGCTGGGAAGCGATCTAGACGAGAGAATGCAGTTTCGGGCCCTTCTAGCAGCAGATTCTCGTTCACAGACGATTCATTCAATAGCAACCCCTTCTTTTCTTGCAGCAAGAGGGTATTCGAGAACAAGCTCCTCTAGAGATGAATGTGCAGCTGATTCAATAGGAGCTTCTACGATCACAGTAAGAGCCAACAGCGGCAACTCTCACAGCAACCAATGGTTACTTAAACTGTTAGCCAAAGAAGAAGGTAACGAAAGCTACGGATATTCCAACAACAATTGGTATTGTAACAATAGGATTCTAAACCTTCTGAAGGCCACTCACTCGCTTGAAGATGCCGAATAACCGCCGGTTCTTTAGTACTTGGTTGGAATACCCAAGAGATCCCACTGGATAAGGCCGCTCGTAAATTAACTTAAACCGTTAATTTTTGATTACTATCGCAAGCCACTCTATGATTATGATATGATTAACTTTCAAACTTAGGTCCTTGGAAGATGCTTTTCTAAGGGATTAGCCAGAAGAAGGTGCAGTTCCGTTCAGACAATCTTCTCTAGGTTCCCTCGGTTGATGCTTCTAAACTCAAGGAAGGCCTCTAAAGAGAGGTAATCGGATTTCGTTGCAGGAGGAGAGTGGTAAAAGGAAAAAAGTATCAGTATCTAATGAACCGAACGCTTCAGCCGTGGAACAAAGTAACTGCTGGACCAATGTGTTTGTGCCAAATCAAAAGGCAATGACAATTGTCTCAGGAGCAATCCCTTTCAGTTCAAATTCCGAGCTTGCACAGCACAGGGTATATCCCACTTAAGGGAATGGGGGGCAAGAAAGAATAGATTAGAAGCCCCTTGAAGTTTCCTTTATCTATCCTTTATTTGTGAATCCCAAGTGGGAGTCAAATAGGAGAACACTTGAGAGTCTTTCTATTACTTCCTTGCTTACCTGGCTCACTTCGCAACAAAGAGAAGTAGTTTATTTGCTTGCTTAGCTCGAAGATGCCAACTTCGTTCACTTACGTCTCTCGTTTACTTGTTAGCTAGCCCTATTCCTCACCTTTGCTTTGAGGGTATCTAAATATACAGTGGTGTGCTCGTTAGAGGATGCTTTTTAGTTAGCTAAGCGACTACCTTAGTTGAAGGTGGGAGAGCAGCAAAGTCTCTTATCTTCCCAAAGAAGGCAGAAATCGAGATGTGAGAAAAAGAATAGCTATTCACTCTCCAAAGCCCTAATAATTCTTTCTAGCAGATGTGAAGAGAGGATTGTTGACAATTCAATAAGCACAGCAATACCCTCTTACGGAATGATCTCGGTGTTCTCGCTATGTCGTCAATCTCAGTATACGGAAATGGTCTGACCAAGAGGCATCGATCTGGAGTGGGTCTTGCATTGCCGGATGACAGGAGCCCTTCACCTCCACTCTTCAATTATATCCATACCAGGTGAACACAGATGATCGACCTTCAGTGCCTGGTCAACCATTAAAGAAGAGGAGCGGAACAATGAGAAGGAGTTCGTAGCCCTCCAACCAGAACTAATCAACCCGCCTCTTCAACATCTCCATTTCCCATTCCATCTCTGGGATCCAATGCTTCTTCACCGGGCCCGCCCGATCCCATTCCAATGCCTAGCCCGAAAGCATGGAATCACCATCATTCTCCATATGACCCGATAGCAACACCAATCCAAGTATTTCCTCTCTCCAGGCAAAGAAAGGAGAACCTTGGTATCTATCTACTGCTCACCCAAATGAAAGCTCCAGCCCTCAAATACTTCCCAACGAGAGAAGCTAAGGGAGCGCCGTTAAGGCCGGTTGTCCAATCAACGGAAATGGGAGCTCTAAGTACCGGGACCTAATGGAGGTACTGAACCCCAAAGCAGGATCTAATGTCTTCTGTTCCAGGATTCAATGCTTGGGAGGCTGCCTCTGCATCTGCATTTCGGGAGCTCAAAGCAATCAAGTGAAACCTTGCCATCTGGACCAATCCCAAGCTAAGAACCTTTATTCGAGACCATTAGTAGGTAGCACGTCGAGGTTCCAAGACGAACAAAAGCAATCTATTTATCCGAACCAACTAGCGATCAAATACCAGCCAAGGATTCCACTCTCTCTCCACCTGAATCGACGGTTTAAATATATTAGTAAGATATATAGGTTCAGCCAGCTAGCTGCATGCCGTATCGGGAAGCGCTGAATCATTCCCCCGATTGTGGAATTTCGACATGTTTGTGGTGAACGAGGAGCGCGTAAATCATTCATTCTTAGGCCCCGCCTAAACACTCACTCCCACAACGGATAGAGAGTAACTATGGCTAGATCAAAAGAACGCACGAAAGGAATCAATCTACAAAGACTGATGGTTGAGAAAGAACTATATAGATTGGTGAGGCTACCGGCTCTGTTGCTGATTCAACTCAATCGACAGATGAAACTAGCTCAGATGCTGCCTCCCCCTTATGGTGCTGCTCCTGATTCTCGGTCAACTAAATGAAATCAACGGCCAACTACTGACTGAGTCAATGTAAACTGGATCAATAGGAAAAAGTAGCATTCCGTTCCGTCAGAGGTTTATATAAAATATAGATCTCAATCTCGCTTTCGAACCAAAGAAAGACTGTGGCTATAAAAACAGTAACTGCCGCAAACTACAGTTTGTTCCGTAATTTGATGGTGGTGCTTAGATAGTCACTGATGCTGGTTTAGATCAAAATTATTAAAATGGAACTGGAACTCGGTCTCAATCTGTGGGGTAGGGATCTCGAAATGAAATAGGGTTCCTTGAGCGCTTTAAGCTGGATTTTATTTTCATTCTAATTATTCTAATGTGCTACCACCTTTGTTCTTGCTTCTCCTTCGGATCTTTGGCTATCTCGGATGCTCTTACTAAGGGATGTTGTAACATCACTCCTAGGAACTAACACGGATGTCGGCACCTCATTAGGGGAAAGACTAAAACATACCAGCCATTTCTATTCATTTCCCACCATTGCATTTTCTTTCTTTCACGAACGAATCCATCTTATCAAACATCATTTCCCGAGCCGGGCATGAGCTACTCCCATCTAGCCAATCTCGATTTGGGATCTTAGCAGCTGCCCTTCTTTCTACTGGGTATGAACTCAAAGAATCTCCTTTTTTGGACAGCCCCCCTATCTTGTAAGGCCAGCTTCTGTGGCTTTCCCTCATAGCAGAGAGGCTTTCGCTTAGCAACCTTTACCATAAGCGAAATCTTAATTGGTGATCTCAGTGAAATTAAGGGCATTCGAAAAAGACTCTAGGATCTTATACTGTCTTGAATCGAGGATTTATTTCCTTCCCTCCCTCCAGCTCTCTAGTTCTCTTCCTTCGGCTCTCTTTTAAGGTATTCCACAGGTGTCTATTCACCCATCTCTTAAAAAGTATAACTCGGGGAAGGGAATAATTAATTTAAGAACAACGTTCGTTTAACTCCGAAACGAGCCCTAGAAGAGGATCCTATCCGCTCATGGAAGCTAGTCACACAGCTCTAAAAACTAGAACTCAAGAAAGAATGAATAACTGCTCCAACTCCATAACTAACTAACCACAGAAACAGAGAGAAGCAACTCGGAACGGCAAGTTCGAACTGAAAGAGCTACTGAACTAACTAAACAATAAGAAGTTAAAGAGGAAGAGTTGTTTTTTAAGCAGATAGTCTTCTGAACTACGTACACCCAAGTCTTCCACTCGTCCGCGCTTCCCCTAGTGAGTGAGGGTCGATAAAAATTATCATCATTCTATCGAATGAAATTAGTACGCCCGGTGAACCATGCCCGGCCCTTTTGTATAAAAAATTTAGATAATCCCCTCAATTCTTTTACTTTGAAAGGAAATACACCTCTGTTGGAGGCCTAAGACGAAGAAACGCAGTTGCTCGATTGAAAGGTGAGGACGCAGAACTTCCCTTTTGGCTTTCTTCCGCTAGGAAATTGGACTCTGACTGAGTGTGAATGACCGACTTGGCATTCTCCGCCGGCCTCCTTGCTACGTTGAAAGAACACAGGGAGTAGAGCGGCCCGTCTGAGTACATAAGATATTGTTTACCAGAAGAGGTTGTTGGAGAAGTCCCCGGATAGGCGGATCCGGATAAACGAAAGGGGCTTGTCCTCACTTTCGGGAGAAATGCACGACTTGATAGCTCATCTGCAGCCCTTCTCTTGCTCGGGCGATAGAAGCACACTCCAGAGACCTGCCCGCTTAGTTACATAAACAAAGAAGCTCCCTGGGGCAAGGAAAGTTAGCCACCTCTTTCACCCTCTGAGGGGTTTCCTTCGATAGAGGATTGGGAAAGGCATGACTACTATATTACTTGGCAGGTTTCATCATTCTTCCACCTCGAGGGATCGATGTGGGAAGGGCGCTTTCCACTATATGAGCTAGGAAAGCCCGTCTTTTGAATTAACAAACCTTTTCCCTCCAGAAATAAGACAACACAGGGGGTGGAGTGAGCCTAGAGTAGAATAAGACTCCCTCTTAGACTCTCAACTCATACCAGGGCGGGCAGGGAAAGACTGAGACTACCGATACCGAGCCGGGGTTGGATCACAGGATAGATACCCTATGGTTGGTTGGTCTCTATGCCTGCTTCACTTCGTAGCATTAAGGGGGCTGTGCCATGAGGGAAATCGACTAGGAACGCGATGTCTTCCCATAAAATAAAGAGTGGAGGGGACTTCGCCTGCCTTCTTGTATCGGGTGAAGAGAAGGGGGTGCTAGGCTTAGTAGGGCTCGAACCTACAATATTACCGTTATGAGCGGTACGTTTCAACCAATTAAACTATAAGCCCCTACGGATCTCTACATGCAATTCGCTCACTTCGGGAAGCCACACCCAACCTCGGAAAGAGGAGCGAGACAAATCCAATCCTCAGATAAAACGAGGACACCTGTGCAGAATCAGCATTTGGAGCAGGTCAGCCTCGAATCAAATCTTTACGAAGGGTCAAATCACCTGGACTCACAAGGGTTACATATGCATTTTCGGGTTCCCTATCGTCTACCACTACATTCTTGCATTCCAAAACCCTTGTAAACACCCCTCCTCAAAGGAACCATGGCAAGCTACTGGAACGAACCTAATTCAAGTGACAGACAATAAAAGTCCCAGGACGAGAGACTCCCAAAGGAGATAAAAGACTTGGCACCTTCCCTTATTCTACTTCCTTTTCTGATCATGGCATTTGGGCCTTAACTTAAAGAAGGAGCTTACTCATATGAATGTGCAGCTGAGTCCCCTTGATTGATTCAATCCTGCTTGAAGTCAAGGTGAGGGGTTATTCGGTAAGAAGAGTAGCTTTCCGTCTTTCCATTCTTTATTCTTTCGCAACACATGGAATTGGATCTTTCCTGCTTTCAGGTGCGGATTTGCTCCCACTCACGGACAAAACGGATTCTGTTTCATGTCCGAGTAAGACTCATATGCCGAAAATCCTCTTCTCCGGTAAGAAAAAGCGTCTGCACGTGTCCCTGTCTTCCTTCCTCCTATAGTAAATGCCGTTCTTCTTTGGCATATGCCTCTTCCTTCTTTCAAAGATAGGATTCAATAGCTGTGGATTCTGTGCATCCATTCTAAATAATTATAAGTCGAGAGACAAAGAATTTCGAATTGAATGAATTCGTATTCGTTACTGTCTTATTTATGTTATTTGTCGAGATTGGTCTGTAAGAACCATCGAGTCTTCGTCTCACTCGTATCAAATCCTAGCAACTCTAATGCTCGTGCAATTTAGCTTCTAAACCTCATGAACTCAAACTCATTAGTTCGCTCTGGATCTTCTCAATTCATCTTTCAGCTTCATTGCTCTCCTTGAATGAATTTCGAAATTGCTTTACTTAATGGGAGAGAACATCGGGCTTGGTTCCGTACTCCCTCAATCCAAGAAGGAACTCCACAAGCAAGGAACCATGACTTTCCGAGCATATTAGCGAAAAGGCTCATACAGAGGCAAGGAGGCAAAAAGCTTTCTTTATTTGTTAGCTTCCCGAAGAGAGGAGATGCGTCTTCGAATCAACCCTTGAACCTAAACCTCGGAAGGATGGTCTTGGCTGTCCTTTGGCTTATTCCCCGATCGGATTGAATGGACAACTGGTGACCTCGGGTGAGGGGCACGAAGGGAAGGGTATAATCAGTCTGGCTTTCCAGTCTCACCCAAGAGTCCCCGAAAGGGCCACTAGTAAGTAAGACTCTATCTTATCTTCGATTACTATACTATTTTATTAATTGATGTATGTAGTTTAATATAATAATTACGGGAATGGAATTCAGGCTGAAAAGCGCGAGACACAGAGTCAGGGGTTTACAGAAAGTGGAATGGATAAAGAGAAGAGGTCGACTAGGGCGCCAACTAAGGGCGGCCAAAGAGACAAAGAACCACCAGCGGCTCCACCGAGTTTCCCCGGTAGCCTACCTGTGAAAACTACTAGGCGGGAAGGGATCTAGTCGAATTCAAGCAAAAGAATACGTCGAACCCATGCATGCTACAAGACAGCTTGTATTTCCATCTGGTCCAATAGATGTAACTGGCACCTTTCAGGTCGAGTCTGAAGCCATCTCTATATGCGCCTATCAGTGAGCTGATTGCTCTCCAGGGCCTTTATCGAAAAGCTTCATCGCTCGGATTTGTGCTGTGGCTGTAGCCCCGAAACAGAGTAATAAGGAGGCTGAGATGAGAAAAGAGAGACCTCACGAAACCAGTACGGCATAAGCCATAGGTCCGTCCTAACTAACGATATGGAAAATAGGCCTTGGCCTTTTCTTCCTTCCTTGAGGACCAAACCGATCTTCGAAGTTGAAACCCGAAAGTTAAGTTTGCTTTGCTAGGTAGCTTTTCCTATGGAGAGGTGAACCCAAGTCTTTGATCAATACAAGAGTTAGCTAGGCCACTTTTCCGAATGATAGAAAGAGTCGCTTAACGCTATGCTCATAACAGAGAACCGAGCCCCAACTCCGGTAAAGGAATCGGATAGCAAGATGCAGTTTCTGTGATCATTCTATGAATCTCAATCTCGATAGAGAAATCTCGATAAGAAAGAGCTTTCTCCTGGGAATAATAAGAAGTTTTATCTTTTTCTTCGAGGTAACTAAATCGTATGAGAGAGAAAGAATAAGAAGCAAGGGATGAAGGGGAAGAGATCTTTCACTATTAGCATATGTAGCTGGACCCTTATCCTAAGTATGAGTTGAGAGGATCACAGGGATCAAAACCTATACTCTTCTGCCTGTCCGTCCTGATTCCAAGCTTTTAAGCCTTCTCTCGTCTGTCCTATTAGAGGCACTTTTCTGCTATGATATATTCCCAGTAGTTCAAGAGTTTTAGCCCTTTCATTCCTACTTGGGTTACGCCCTGTCTATCTAATTGTAAGGTTATACCTTAGAAAGGTTGCTATAGGGTCTAAGTAGTGGTATTCAGTTCTAGAGTCCCTAAAAGGCTAAAGGACCCCTAGTCTATAGCTAGTTACCTTTCAACAACACCAGAAATTCCACATCCACCGGTAAATCCGCATCTAGCTAGATTCAAGTTATCTCAATAGTGCATATTAGGTTAATCAGTTGACTTCCTTACTATTCTATTCTTCGTATCGAGAAAGATAACTCTTATAGTCTTCTTAGGCTCTGGTGCAAGCTTCGCTATTTAATGAATTCCTGTTGATTGATTTCACAACTTTCAAAGGATCTGGGTGAGCCTCATATGTCATTGGCATTGAGATTTACATGGATATCTTCGGATCCCTTTCGATTCTGAGTGGGCGTGCGACTAAGTTCCAAGGAGAAGATCCTGTCTAAGGTACGAACTGAGACATCAGTACGAGACGGCGGACATCGACGGCTGTAAATCGGTTAGCTTCCGAACAGCAGTGAAGGGCCCAGCAGCTAAAGCAGTTGATCCAAGCTTCTTATATCTCTGGCTATCTTAACCCTATTCAAAACATATCTTTCATTCATAAAGAGCAGTACAGTACGAAGGTTTCTTTAGAGTAAGGCTAGGATAACATGCATATTGCACAAAAAATGACATAAGGACTATTAATGATTCTTTCTACTCTCTTCCCTTAGAATGGGCGGCTGTTTTGTATGTAAGAATACTCTTAAGAGGGGTTGTGCATATGCTCTCTCTACAGCCACTCTTAAGCCATCAGGAAAGGAAGAAGCTGATTATAGGTCAACTATCCATTGGGAGTGCCCTATAAGTCAGTAGGAGTTCTAAGCGAATCTCATAGAGCTATTGGGAGTTCTCTGCCATCTTATATATTAATTATTCCCTGCGAGTCCAGTTGAAGTAGCGGTAGAAGTAGTTGTCCCAATTGTGGGAGTATCCGTACGAGAGAGGGCTTTAGCGAATTGTTAAATACATTCTTTTCTCTAAGAAGATACAGCGTGCTCGTGTTATGAGAGATTTATTATCCAGCTGGCAACAGCCTACGATGGCTAAAATTTCTATTTGCCGGCCTTTCTATGAGCAACTTGTCCTCTAGTCACACGTGCAACCACAGCCTCTTGTCTCATCATGAGCTCGCACCAAGTGAAAACACAGGGATTTAGGGTAGTCTAGTCCTCTGGTTCTTTCTAGGCATCTCTCCAATGCCAGCTTTGTTTATAGATCGAAGAGTTGCTCTCCATGCAGGTTGCTCTATTCGCCTATTGTGTCGGCTGTAGGGGGTTCTTAGGGACCACCACAAGTCTTCCAGCCGTTCTAGCTATCCTCGTGCTGATTTGATTAAATCATTTAACTTCCCCATGGCGAATACCTATTCGTGGAAGAGTTGTTGTGGATCTAGTCCATGAAAGACCTCTCACTGGCTGTCTTGCCCACAGGATTTCTTAACCTAGTTTGCAGGAACTTGATGTTAAGTAAACTCCAAAGATAACTTTTTAATTGCCTTAGCTTAGGTTAGCAACTGCTATCTAAATAACTTTTAGAACAGTATTGGTCTAACTGGCTTTAAGCTGAGCTTCTTCTGCAACTGGCTGATCGGATGGGGAAGGACTTTTGTTTAACTTAAAGACTGACCACTAGAATGAAAAGAGGCTTGCTCAGGACTTGAGGACAAGGAATGCCCTTTGCCACGTGAATCAGACTTGCTTTATCTCAAAAGCTATTACCAATGTCACGATTTTGATTAGGTTCAGGAAGCAGTGGCACTTCTGACTTGACTGTTGATGAGGACGACGCAAGCATTGATGCATCGAATGCTAGTCTTTTGCCCCAGTTAGCACTTTCCTGAACCGTCTTGTCGGAGGTATCTTTGTAACAAACAGGTTCTACCACCTGGCTTAGTTTAGCTGATGACATAGACTTCAGCTGCTGTCTCTTCCTTGATTAACAGTACTCGGACTCGGGTTCCTGGACTGTGAAGGTCAGCTTCAGGTCAAATAGATTCCTTATTTTCTTTTTATAAGATAATTTTATTATTACATACCTCAACCTCACTCAAGGGATAGAAAAGGGCGATGAGAGCTCAGTGGACTCGTCGCTCAGCTTTAGGCCTTATTAGCTTCGCAAAGCTAGGATTTACATTCTAAGTTAGGCGGGATGGTGCCCTTCCTTGGTATACTACCGGGAACTGCTGTGAAACCTTCGATCGCTCTAGCTACAACCGGCTTAACTGCTTGGGAAAGCTGATACGACTTCTGAGTCGAAAGCAAGGATTGACTGGATGGGATCGACCCTAGTACCGAGAACAACGAAAGGGGGAACTACACCGTCCGCCCACTAATCCCTTATCCTTCACTGACTTTCCTGAGTCATCGTTTGCTAGTACCAGAGTTGGATGCTTACTTCGCTTTCTTTCCTTATTTCTTCTTGCCCCTAGTCTCTTTGCCTCCTCAAAGGAAAACCATAGCATCATGGAAGACTTTTCTATATATCTTCTTCCCGTCCAAGGCTATCGTCTATTCGGTCTGTGCTTGCCGGTCTAGCCTCAGTCCCGTGGCGTGGTCTTGCATTCTTCTAATCCGCATGTCCGTCCAGTCGATCAGTTGATAGTCTAAGCGAGGGTAAGAGTTCTAGTCTCATCCCCGTATTGTCCACGCCTATTGGCAACAGTGGTCACAGGGTGTACTCTGGCATAAGTTCATATCCCGAAGATAGTCATTTCAGTCTGTTGGGCCCGTTTTATAGAAGTGACGGAAGCCCGAGCAGTATATTTCACTCTTCTGTAGAGTTTGTTTACCGATCACAGTTTCAGCATTGCACCTCACTAGGACAGCTTTCTTCCCTTAGAGTCCTTCTAGCGGGTCTTAGTGCCTTCCTATCTTCCACAAGAGAAGATCTTACCAAACTTCAAATACATACTGAATATTCATAGTGAATCTTTCGGCTTTGAGCCTTTTGCCTGCCTGCTTCTGCTTGTTATTCTCCCTCTTCAAGTGTCCTAAGACTAGTTCATTTGTAACTAATATCCGGACTCCGAATATCTATTGTCGGAGAATAAGCCGATAGAATATCCTGAGGAGAAGAATCGGATAGGGAGTGAGGTAGCAGTGATCCAAGCAAGATAGTCTGGAGCAAGTGCAAAGAGAATACCTCTGCTCTTAGCTAAGGCTAGTCACCTCAAGTCTTTGTATGGACAATTTCTATTGTTGTAGAGGTACTTTCTCTGGGTTCTTCCCCGGGGGTCCAACCATCTTACTAGCTCGTACTTCCTTGATCCCTTTTGGCTTGAGCAAAGGACTTTCACGAGAAGGAAGAAGGCTTCCGTTAATGGGTTAATGTATGTATATGTCGTGGTGAATAAAACCCGAGAAAGACAAAGACAGGCTTTTGATCAATTTCACCAGCTGTAGGACTGGAGCTGATTCCAGTAAGTCTCGTACTATTGAGCAGTTCTGGAACAATTTCTACAGTCAGCTGTCGGGGATTGCTAAGTCTTTAACTTCGGGTTCTAATGTTGGTCAGTATCACGATGATGTTATAAGGTTGTTGTTGGATTCAAAGCTGAAAAGACAAGGTATTGGGTTTACCAAGACAGAGTTGATTGATTTACAGAACCATATTGAAGATCTGACATTAGCTATTCGAGTATAATCATAGGAAAGAAAGCCGATTGCAACTTTATTGCCTTAGGGCATCGCATTCTGGATAACGTAATAAAAAGTATTTCTCTACTCTCGATTTGCTTTAGAAGTAAGCAAAGACAAGTGGTAGGCCTATATGGAGATAGTTCGTTAGTATGCCCGTTTTTTCCTTAGTCAAAGGGCGTGTTAAAAGAAGCTTCTAGGTCAGTTGGTTATTAGCATGCAAAAATATAAGCTAAAGCTATAAAAGGGATGCGCTTTCGCGCGTCTCGCTCATCCGGTCTTTACGCATGCCAAAAAAGCCATTCAAAGGGACAAAGGATATATCCTAATTATCTAGAGGACGTAGCTGGCGCACAAGACGAAGGAGGACAGAAGGGGTTCGGGGGAGGAGCTCTCGGCACATAGTCAGTCGGCATGGTCTTGAATGACCCATAGGCTTTGGGCTTGGCTGCTTTAAAGACGCAGATTGGGAAGTTGGCTATGGTCCGTCGTGCATTGTGCAGACGACTGATGGCTTACGTTGCCAAGAGGGCATTGTGAGAGAAAGGAAAGGGCTGAAAAGGTGCCCAGGATCTCACTATTACCTATGCATGTGCTAGAATGCTATACGGTAGAGGTCGATGTGTCATTGGGACACTTTGCGTGGTAGACCGGGTTAGAGTGCTGTTACCACTCATACGGAAGAAATGCCATGATGCTCTCTTGTGGCAATTGAAGTAGAACTTCACTTCAAGGGGATGTGATGTCTGGTGTGGCGAACCGTCATCACTACTGCAGGAGAGAGCTGCAATGAGACTCGCTGCGGAAGTCGAGTTAGACGACCGCGTCCTGTTGCGTTCACGGGCGAAGACAGGACTCAAGCTTCGTAGTTAGGGGAAAGTACTGGCATTCTGCTATTGGTAGACTGATGAAGTCACAAAGGCTGAATTGGGAAAAGTCGGATACCTTCATACATAAGGGTTTGGCATGAGTTAGCTGGAGACTCTGTGACGGCTCACTGGTTGGTGAGAACGCTGGACTACGACTTCCTCTCGCTGCATAATTCACAAAAATTAGTTGTAGCTGCTTCGGAATCTATTGATTTTGCACCTTCTAAGATCTAGCTGGATACGATATGTGGTGGCCCCCATTTAAGGCTAAAGACGTAGCTTCGTTCACAGAGTCTGTTGAGATCTGTCCTACAGGAATTTACCGGGATCCGATATCATCTTATGTGAAAGAAGACCGCATACCCACCCTTCTCTACAACCTTATCGGCTAAGGCGTTTAGTTTGTCTCGGGACAACTTTTTGTCCACTGCCCGTAAGAGCCGCTCGTCCGGGTCGCCGGTCCAACAATCGTTGGGGCCAGCAGCATAGGCTATTAGCGGACGACGAGTCAAAAGCTCCTGCTCAAGCAGTTCAATCCAATTGAATTGAGTACCTACGACTGTGGAATGCTGATTATATGTTCGTCAAATAGGAAGTCAAAGTAAAAACTAGACTTTGTCTTGCACACTGACTTCAATCGTATAGAGATTTCCCACTGTCTGTGTCGATACCAGAAACTACGACTGAAACCTACACCGCTAACGAAGTTAAAGTGCCTACTTTCTATGTCCGGAGACGCTTACTGGACTGCTTCTTCTGTCAAGACAGGCAGGCGGTTATCAGGATGTAGTCAAGGAGGTGAAGGAGTGGAAAGGGGCAAGGCCAATGAACCAGCATCTAATTTCATGGATTCTTGATAACCCGCTTCGCCTTAACCAACCCATCCTACATGAATCAAGAAAGACAGTGGCACTGACCGATGGAGTAGAAAGAAGAATTACTACTAGGCCTGAAGGGAAGCCTAAGAGAATGGGCTACTTATCATACAAGAATCTTACTAGATCGACTACTGACTCGACGGACAAGGAAAGTCAAATCAAAGCTGATACGACTAAAAAATAGAGCAATGGTCCGAAGAAATCATGAGAGCTACGCTTTTATAGCTCGGGACCGAAGAAATGAAGCACTAAGGACTCCGCACAGGCAAAAGAAAAGCAAGGGAAGTATCAGATTAAGCAAAGACTCAAACTATCTTAGATGGGCTTGCCTTTGATTCTGATGTCTTTCAAGCTGATTGATAGTGATATTATTTTTATAGGAAGAAAGTCTTACTCTAAAGTATAAAGTAAGTTAATTCTATAGGAGAAGAAAAATAAAAACGGATCTCCGGCTGATAAGAAACTTCAACCCCAGCGAATGGCAAAACAACAGCAACTGGTTCGTAGGAGGCTCCCACTATACATATGTAGTTTGTAGGAAGGATAGGATGGCATCAAGACTGCTCGTATGGAGACTTTTTCTCAATTGTAGGAACCTCCGGGAATGTCTTATTAGTCCTAGTACTTACTGTTAGGAGAATAGCCCTTCGATCCTTATTATTGTGATTATTGTTTGATAGTTCGGCTAGCTTGCTGAACCAGTAGAAAAAGATTAGATTCTTCGAACGTACTGATATATAGAGTAGTTAGTATAACGCAGAATCGAGTACTTATAGGAGAATAATAATAATCTACTGTACTTTTTTAAAGGAAAAATATTGTATAGTAATGATGCCGAATCCGTTAGGTTGAGTTAGTAAAGGAGCATCCGTTAGTACTGATAGAATCGTTCTAGCCTCAACAGGCGAATTACTTTTCAAGTAAACTGACTACTATTCTTACTTCTAGAACCAGGGTATGCTTATTCACTAGTTGCTGGAAGGGTAGAACGTAGGGCAGTGTTGGCTCATCTTTCACTTCCGGACTCTAGCTTTCGAAAACCTTCCTCACCTTGCTTAGCTTTAAGCCAATCCCGGTGGACTTCCTTATCCTTATTAACGAACCTGGGAGTCAGAATCTTCCGTACTTCGTCCTTAGTTAGCCTTTGTCTCATTTCCCCTACCTCTTATTCTGATGGTCCAGCCCGTAGAACACGTAGTCAGTATAGGATTCCAACTCGATCTTAGGCCGTAATTCAAGTCCCCTATCTCTTTCTTAGTCGTAGTATGCCTTATCATTCAAGTGAAAATGATGAAAGTGGATGACTAGGAAGAATAGAGAGATTGAAGGAAGTAAATTGACTACTATACAGAGAAAGAGACTGGACAGCTTTTCTAGGAATGGTCGATTTGATTGCCCCGCGCCTCTCCTACCAATCTGCTAGAAGACTGACTATTCTACTACTGGAGCACTTCCCGCCGATGAAACAACGGGACTTAGACTCAAGTGCAGTTCGCAACTCTAACTATTGGACTAATTGAACTCTTCTTCTATGGAATTTATATTAAACAAGGATTTGTTGAGAAGTATTCGTTGAGCAATTGCATCACCCATTGAAAGTTAGAAACGAAGTAGCGGCGGAGTCACCTGCTACTTCGCTGAATCTTGATTTATGAACATGGATTTAAGGCATTGAACGAAGGCACCACTGCTAGTTCGCCGATTCCCCACTACCCTTGTGCTCGCTTATAGAATCCTATATATCCTACCTGGGGAAATCTTTCTTTCCTAGGCTGCTTTCCACCGTTCAAACTATCTGCTATTCGGGCTTCCCTTGAGACTGCTCACAACCTTTCTTGACTCTGTCTTTTCACTTCGAAACCTACTTACTACTAGGAGAAGATGTTATTGATTCTCTTTGAGGGTGGGGGACACTATTCACGGTAATTTCACAGAAGGGGAATCTTTCTAGTCGGGATAAAATAAAATTGCATTGATCCTGAGGTTAAAGCTTTTTTAAAGCATTTCTTTTCCCAGGGAAAATCGCGGGGATGAAATCCCAGTTCTTCGCTGAAATCATGACCCGTTGTGGTTGTTTACATATTGGTTCGTACTTTCATTCTGATCCCTTTCTCCCTTCTACTTTTGGGTAGACCACAGGCTCATCAAGAGCCGGAACTAGAAGTCAGCATTCTATTCTAATCGTAGGCCTTCATGCCAGGGCTGATACCTCCACCACTTAGACTTATGTGGATAATATCTCCCCGAGTGGCCCTTCTGGAACTTGCCCAGGCTGCGCAGCCTCTGGTTGAGGTGCGGGCTCTCCTCCGGGCTGTTCCAAGTCCCTAAAGATAGACTCCCCGCTTATGCCCGGGGAATTTATTTCGAGCGCACCAGGAAGCCGCTGCCCGACTCCCTGAGAAGGCTGCAAATTGATTTCCCCCCCCGTAGGGAAGAGGCGGCTTCGTCACCCTCTTCCCCCCCTGGGCCTTGAGCAAGCCATTTCTCCACCGCACTCAAGGACAAGGTTTCTTCGGGGAGAACGGCTAGCCCCGGGGGTTTTGGAGGTGCCCCCCGCAGCCCCGGAGATTCCGGTTTTAGCGCTGCAAATAATACCGGACCTCCAAAGAGAGGAGGAACTTTACGGTCGCTTCTTGGTCAATACGTTAGGGTAAAATCCAACCCTACGTAGAATTACCGAGACTATCTCGGTACAAAGCCAGATAGAAAGGCTAATTGAATCCGCTTTAGTTCATAGCGGATTCAATCCGACTCGGATCTTGCATAACCGCCATCGGATAAGAGGGATAGTTTTTTATCCTCGAGGTAGGGCACTATCCTTGCGGCAGTACCGCTCCCATCTACTAAGTATATACCGGTTGGGTACCCGAGACACACGGGCCTTCCAACGTCTTATGACGGCGGTAATAAACTATGATCTATGGCTATAGGAAGAGATCAGAGTAGAGGTGGGTAGCGGCACTGGGTGGACGGTCTATCTGCCCTTAAGTGGTAGAGTGCAGCCTGCCTGTTTAATATCGTAACGTTTGTGACTCAGTGCTCCATACGGGGAAAATGAAAACTAAATTCGT